ATTTAAAATATGATGGGGATAAAGATTAATGTAATTATTATATTAATACATATAATTGTTTTTAGATTTATTTTTATTTTGTTAATTTTTATTATATAAAATGATTTTATAAATATTCTTATAAGTATGTTTAGATAAAAGTATAATCTAATTAATGTGGAGGTAAGTAATAATATTGATAATATTAATATGTTTATAGATAATAATATATTTAAAATTATTAGTTTTGATAAGAATCCTATTATTGGGGGTATTCCACCTAAAGATAGGATTAATATAATAATAAAAATGTTTTCTTTATTTAAGTTATAATTATGATGACTTAAAGAATATATAAATAGGTTGGATTTTGAATTAAAATATAGAAATAAGGGTATAATAATTAGTATGTAAATTAGTAAATATAGTATTATTAAAAGATTATTAATTGAACATGAGGCTAATATTCAACCTAGGTGGGAAATAGAAGAATATACTATAATTAGTTGAAGGTTTGTTTGATTAATTGCTTGTATTCTTCCTATAAATCTTCTTAATAATGAAGAAATAATAATAATAGTGTAATTGAAATTAATAAATGATAATATAAATAATGGTGCTAATTTTTGTCATGATAAAATAAAAAATAATATTATTCATCTTATTTGTTTACATATTCTTGGAAGTCAAAAGTGGAAAGGTGCACTTCCTAGTTTAATGAGAAGTGATATAATTATAATGGAGGAAAATAGAGAATTATTAAATATAGAGTATATAGATAAAGAATATAGATATATAAAAATTATAGATATTATAAAGATTGATGAGCTAAATCTTTGGATAATGAAATATTTTATAGATCTTTCAATTTCGTAATTTTTTGATTTAATGTTTATTAGAGGGAGAATACCTATTAAATTTAATTCTAATCCTATTCATATTATAAATCAATGTGATGATGATAATGAAATGATTGTTCCAAATATTATTATAGTAGTAAATATAAAATTAGCAGGGAAAAATTTATTATTCATAAAGAGTAGTACAATTATGAATTGCTCAAATTAAAGTTAGCAGCTTTAATTTATAACATTATTACTCTTATATTCAGTTTAATGATCCTTGATTTCATTCGTGAAGGAGACCAATAATTAAAATAATTAAGAAAATTATAGTCGATGATAAAAATACAATTGATGGGGATGATAAAATATTTATAATTATGGGTATTAATAGGATAATTTCGATATCAAAAATTAGGAAGATAACTGCTAATAAAAAAAATCGTATAGAAAAGGGGGAGCGAGTATATCAAGATGGATCAAATCCACATTCAAAAGGTGAATTTTTTTCTCGATCTTTAGTAGTTTTAATTATAGTGATATTTCTGATAAAAAATAATATTATATTTAATAAGGATAAGAATATTAAAAATAATAAGGTGGATATCATAAGTATAGAAGATAATTTTCTTATTTTTTATAACATCAATATAATCCGTTCATTCCGGCGCTATACTATCAACAAAGAAAATATTTTCAGTTTTTTAATTAACAGTTAAATGCCTCTATTTTGGCTTTTTGTTGAAACAAGGGTAATAAAATACCTAATTATGGGCCGAAACCATATATGAAAATTCATTTCTTGAGTAGGTGGTATTAAATAGATATTTTCTATTTCTTTTTAAGTGCAAATTAAATTTTCTTTATAAAATATAATACCATTAAGGATTGTAGTAATCATTTTCTAGATTAAAAGTCTAGTGCTTAAATTTTCGGCCACTTAATAATATTATATTATGATCCTCATCAATAAATAAAAGTATATAGAAATAATCATACAACATCGACGAAATGTCAATATCATGCAGCTGCTTCAAATCCAAAATGATGAGATGATGAGAAGTGATTTATAATAATTCGGATTAAACATATTAATAAAAAGGTTGAACCAATAATGACATGAAGTCCATGAAATCCTGTAGCTACAAAAAAGGTTGTACCATAAATACTATCAGAAATTGAGAATGAAGCTTCGATATATTCTATAGCTTGTAGGGCGGTGAAATAAAATCCTAAAGAAATGGTAATAATTATAGCTTGAATGGCTGGTTTAAGGTTATTTGTTATAAGAGAATGATGTGCTCAAGTTACGGAAACTCCGGATGATAGGAGAATTGCAGTATTAAGAAGAGGAATTTGGAAGGGATTAAGAGGATAAATGTTAATAGGAGGTCAGCATGCCCCGATATCTATATTAGGGGCTAATCTTCTATGGAAATAAGCTCAGAAAAAAGCAAAAAAAAAACAGATTTCTGAAATAATAAATAAAACTATTCCTCATCGTATTCCATTATATACTTTTGAAGTATGAAATCCTTGGAATGTACTTTCACGGATAATATCTCGTCATCATTGAATTATTGTTAAAATTATGAGAGAAAATCCAAGTATTAATAATAAAGTTCCGTAATTATGAAATCACGAAGATAATCCAGTAGTTAAAAATAATGCTCTTATAGATCCAGTTAAAGGTCATGGTCTAAATTCAACTAGATGGAATGGATTTCGGGTCATATATATAAATATTACTTATTTTTTTTGTTAAAGTATTAAATTGATTTTAATATATTTACAAAATTATATGTGATTTTATGATGTGTGTTTGTGAAAAATAGATAAAGTTGTCAAGAGAAAGAAGACCATAGAGGGAGTTTTTTTATTTAAAAAAACTGATTATTATATATTATATAACTATTGTATATTCTTAGTAAAAATATATTTAAAATAAATGAATAAAATTCTATTCTTCTACCGTTATTAAATCTAAATTAATATTATCTTTAAATTAAATTTTATTTAATTAATTAAATTATTAATGATTATTTTGATTTATATTATTATCCCTGCTTTTAAATAAATAAATTTTATACGTTATAACTTGTATTATTACCCTGCTTTTAAATAAATAAATTTTATACGTTATAACTTGTATTATTACCCTGCTTTTAAATAAAATTGTTTTAAATAACATAATTATACTTAGATATTAATAATTTATCATTACTTAGTTATAATTAATTATCTTATTAATAGACTGTAATTGAAGTATTATAATTAATATAATTATAATGTATTTTAATTATGAGAGCTTATAAAGATACTTTAATTTATTATATAATAATATTTATTTGATAAATTGAATATTGGGGCCTGTGCCTCTGGTATTATAACAAGATCTGCCTCTGGTTAATTAGACTAATTGTTTTTTTCCTTCAATATATACTAAGTTAATTTAGATATCAAAAAAAAAAAAAAATATACTGAATTTATAAATTTCGTTTATGTCGAGTATAGACATATATATAATTAATTTTTGGTTGTTTTATACTTATATATTATTTAAAAGTAATATAAATTTAATTTTGTAGTTAATTTATTTTTGTTAAATTAAGCTATATAATTGGTCTTTGTAAATTAATATATATTGTTTAAAAAAAAAATGTTTTGATATATTGTTTAAAAGTAATGATATTTTTGAAAGGAAATATTTTAAAGTTATTTTATGGTTATTATTTTTTTGATTATTTAGTATACAAAATTGTTGGGTAATATAGTAATATTAATGTTAATTGTAAATATTTATATAATAAATAATATGAATATATATACACACATATATTATATACATATATTAAGGTTTTTATGGTGTAATAGGCACGAAAGATTTTCAATTTTTAGGAATAAATTTTAGTAATTTATTGAGAATATATTTTATTAGTATAATTGAGTATAATTATTTTCCAAATAATAGGTTTAGATATAATGTTAAATAAAATAATATAATTTGGTGTATGGGCATGTAAAGTTTTGATCTTTAAGGAAAAGGTTCAAGTCCTTTTTTTGTAAAGAGTTTTAAGTTAAAATAAACTGTAAATTTTCAAAATTTAAAATAAATATTTGTTGTTTAAATTCTGTATGAGGTGGTCGAAATAATTTTAGTCGGTAGATTGTAAATCTATTTATAAGTAGTAACTTTCTCATGGTTTTATAATTTATATTAAAATATTAAATTGCAAATTTAAAAATACATTTTTTGTTGAAACTTTATAATAAAGTAAGCTAAAAAAGCTGTTGGGTTCATACCTCGAAAATGGATGTATTTATATCTCTTTATTATTTAAATTTGACTTTGGTTTGTTTTTAATTTTTGTAATTTTATACATGTTAGATATTATATATATATATATATATATATATATATATTTCGTTGATTATATATTATATATTTAGATTATTTATTTAATATATTTATAATTTAAATATAATGTATTATATTATTAAATAGGATTTAATATAGAGGTTTTATAATTTTTTTATCAGTATATATATTTGTACAATAAATGGGAGTTTTATACAGAAATTATATGTGGTAATTGGATAAATTTGTGCCAGCATCTGCGGTTATACAAATAATTAGGATTAAAAAGATTTGGTTGAAAATAAAGTAGTATAATATTATTATGAGGAAAGATTATAATGAGTTTTTAGGTAAAATTTATATATAAAATTTGATTGTTTTTTTTTGTTTTCTTTATTATAAATGCTTTGAAAATTCAATAATAAACTAGGATTAGATACCCTATTATTTTGATTTGTAAAAATAAAATTATTTTACCTAAGTATTATGAATTATGTTTACTTTTATAAGATTACGTGTTTATTTAAAACTTAAAAAGTTTGGCGGTTCTACATATCCAATTAGGGGAGCTTGTTAATTTATTTGATAATCCTCAATTTAAACTAACTTTTTTTTGAAATTGTATATAAATTCAGTTTGTATATTGCTGTCGTCAGTTTATGTTTTAAGAATTATATTAAAAGACTAGAAAATATTTAAATTTTTATGTCAAGTCATAATGCAGCTTATAAAGAAGGTTTAATGAGCTACTATAGTTAATTTTATTTTATTCCGGATTTAAAATTATATATTTTTATAGAAAGGTGGACTTAATAGTAATTTTTAATTAGTGTGTATATGTGAATAATGGTTTTGTGGGGTGTACATATCGCCCGTCACTCTTGTTATTTAGATAAGATAAGTCGTAACATAGTAGAGGTAATGGAAATTGTTTCTGGATTTATATAATAAATACAAGAATTAACATAAGTATAATGTGTCTCACTTACGTTGAGAAAATATTTATTAATTTAATTATTTTTGAAAGATTAATAAAATAGTTATTATTTAAATAGTTTAGATTAAAAATTTTAAATAGAATTAGTAAGAGGGTTAGAAGAATGTTAAAATAAATTGTACTGAAAAGGGTGTTTAAAAAATTAATGTATAGTAAATATTAATAATTGTATCTTTTGTATAATGGGTTGATAATATTAATAAGTAAATATTAGGTTCTCGAAATAGGAAGATTTATTTATTATATTGGTTTGTTAACGTGGTAAAGTTATATATTTAATAATAAATGGTAGTGAAATGCTATTCGATTTTTATGGTAGCTAGTTTATTATATAGACATTTGAGTGTGTATTATAATTAAAATTATAAATAATAATTGGTTTTGATATAAATTTGGGGGAAAAGCTTCTTGTAAAGTGTGGTGAGAATTAAATTTAATAAAATAATTTAGTTTAAGTGAAATTAAGAGTTTATCTTATAATTAAAAATAACTTGTATTTATTAATTTTTCTTTATTTGAGGATTAATAAATTATTTATAATAATTGAGTAAATTATATATAATGTTAATATGAGTATTTCAGTGAATATAAAATATATATAGTTATAAAGATATTAAATAAATTTATCTGGTGATGTAATAATATTATTTTAGTTTAAGATAATTAAATATAGTAAAGGAATTTAGCAAATATTAATTTCGCCTGTTTATCAAAAACATGTCTCTTTGATTAGATATAATAAAGAGTTGGGCCTGCTCGGTGATATTTTTAACAGCTGCGGTATTATAACTGTACTAAGGTAGCATAATAATTTGCCTTATAAATTAAGGCTAGAATGAATGGTTTGACGAAAATTAATCTGTCTCTATTATAATTATTAGAAGTTAATGTTTATAGTGAAAAAGCTTAAATTATTTAAAGGGACGAGAAGACCCTATTGAGCTTGATATTAAAATATAAATTTTTTTTTAAAGTTAATATAAATTATGTTTATGGGTTTTAAATTTTGATTGGGGTGATCAAGGAATAAAAAAGATTAATGTATATATATTAACTTCCTTATATATAAATATTTATAGATAAATAAACCGAGAGTTTTGCTTAAAAGTAAGTTACCATAGGGATAACAGCGTAATTTTTTTAGAGAGTTCTTATTAAAAAAAAAGATTGCGACCTCGATGTTGGATTAAAATTACCTTTGGGTGCAGAAGCTCAGATAGGTGAATCTGTTCGATTTTTAAAATTTTACATGATCTGAGTTCAAACCGGTGAAAGCCAGGTTGGTTTCTATCTTTTAAATTTATTTGTTATTTTATTTAGTACGAAAGGATTGATATTAATTAATAGATTATTAAATATATTTAAAATATAAAGTTGGCAGAAAATAATGTGGATAATTTAGGATTATTTTATAAAAGTTATCTTTTACTTTATAATTAAGATGGCAGATTAGTGTGAAGGATTTAAGATTCTTTTAGGAAAATAATTTATTTAATGTTTTCTCTTAATAATGGTTTTAGAGTTATTATCTTATGTTGTTTCATGTATTTGTGCATTATTAGCGGTTGCTTTTTTTACTTTATTAGAGCGAAAAGGGTTAAGATATTTTCAGAATCGTAAAGGTCCTAATAAAGTAGGGTTAATAGGATTACCTCAACCTTTAGCTGATGCATTGAAATTATTTACTAAGGAATATATTAAGCCTATTGTAGTTAATTATATTCCTTTTTTAATTTGTCCTTTTTTAAGTCTTTTTTTTGCTTTATTTTTGTGAATATTATATAATAGGTATTTTTTAGTAGTTATAGGAGGATTAAGAATAATTTTATTTTTATGTGTTTCAAGTATTGGAGTATATTGAGTAATAGGAGCAGGATGATTTTCTAATTCTAAATATGCTTTATTAGGATCTGTACGTGCAGTTGCTCAAAGTATTTCTTATGAGGTGAGTATATCTTTAATTATAATAAGTTGTTTATTATTAGTTGGTAGATTAAATTTATTAAGGTTGTTAAAATATCAGATGTTTTGTTGGATTTTTTTTATTAATTTTTTTATATTTATAATATGAGTAGTTTCTACTGTTGCAGAGACACATCGAGCACCTTTTGATTTTGCGGAAGGTGAATCTGAATTGGTTTCTGGGTTTAATGTTGAGTATGGGGCGGTGGGGTTTGCTTTATTATTTATGGCTGAGTATGGTAATATTTTATTTATAAGATTTTTATCTAGTAGTATGTTTTTGGGAGGAGGATTTGTAGATATAAGGTTTGGTTTAAGAATATCTTTTTTTGTTACGATTATAGGGTTTTTATTTATTTGAGTTCGTGCTAGTTATCCTCGATATCGTTATGATTTGTTAATATATTTAATTTGAAAAAGTTATTTACCATGTGTTTTAATGATTTTAGGGTTTATAGTAGTGTTATGTAAATTTTTATATTATGTATAATCAAAGAGTAGTTTAAGTATAAAAATAATAACATTGGAAGTTATAGATTAAATGTATATTTATTTTTTGATATGGGAATAATTGTAATGTTTTCAATAGGGTTTTCTTTAGTGAGGATGTTATTAATTTTAATTCAACCATTGAGGTTAGGGTTTATAATTATGATAATTAGTATTTATATAAGAGTTTTGGTTTCTTTTTTTATTTATTCTTGATATGGATTTATATTATTTTTGGTTTATATTGGGGGTTTATTAGTTATATTTATATATATTATTAGATTAATTCCTAATTTAATTTTTTTGTCTAAAGGTATAATGATTTATTTTTTTATATTAATCATCGGATTTTTTATTATAAATTATTATGTTATGGAAAGATTAATGGATTTAGTAGTTATAAAATTTGAATATTTAGAATTTAATAATTTAAGAATGTTTTCTTCTACTTTGTTGATGAGTAAATATAATTTTTTAGGATATATTTTTTTAGGAATTATTTTGTTATTGGTATTAATTAGTGTTGTTAAAATTTGTTATTATTGTGAGGGGGCTTTACGAGTTTTTAAATATAAATATGCTGAGTTCGTTACGAAAAACACATCCTGTTTTAAAAATTGTTAATGGGGCGTTGGTTGATTTACCTTCTCCTGTAAATTTATTTATTTGATGGAATTTTGGGTCTTTATTAGGATTATGTTTAATTATTCAGGTTTTAAGAGGATTATTTTTGGCTATACATTATACATCATGTGTTGAGTATTCATTTGATTCAGTTATTCATATTATACGGGATGTTAATTATGGTTGAGTTTTACGTTATATTCATGCTAATGGGGCTTCTTTTTTTTTTATTTGTCTTTATTTACATATTGGTCGGGGTTTATATTATGGTTTATATTTAAATGTCTATACTTGAAATGTTGGTGTGATATTATATGTGTTGGTTATATTAACTGGATTTGTAGGATATGTTCTTCCTTGAGGTCAAATATCATTTTGAGGGGCAACAGTAATTACTAATTTAATATCAGTAGTACCTTATATTGGGGAAAGTTTAGTATATTGAATTTGAGGAGGATTTTCTGTAGATAATGCTACATTAAGACGTTTTTTTTGTTTTCATTTTTTATTTCCTTTTGTAATTATAGGTTTGGTTATTTTACATTTTTTGTTTTTACATGAAGTAGGATCTAGTAATCCTTTAGGGGTGAATAGTAATTTAGATAAAATTCCTTTTCATCATTATCATAGGTATAAAGATGTTTTAGGATTTTTAGTTATAATATTTTTGTTAGTTGAATTAAGATTATTATCTCCTAATATATTAGGAGATGCAGAAAATTTTATTCCTGCAAATCCATTAGTAACACCTATTCATATTAAACCGGAGTGATATTTTTTATTTGCATATGCAATTCTTCGTTCTATTCCTAATAAAATAGGGGGTGTTATTAGTTTAATAATGTCAATTTTAATTTTATTTTTTTGTCCTCTTTTTCATATTAGAGGGTGTACTGGATTAAGATATAATTTTTTGTCTCAATTTTTTTTTTGATATTTAATTGGGGTATTTTTTATTTTAACATGAATTGGGGGGTGTCCAGTAGAATATCCTTATGAGTTAATTGGGCAGATTTTTAGGATTATATATTTTGCTTGTTTTTTATTTCGACCACTTTTAGATTATTTATGAATATATATATTAGAGTATTAAGTTATATTGGATGAGATGAGATTTTGAAAATCTTTTATAAGTGTTCGATTCACTTGTAACTTTAGTTATAGAAATATTATATTTAATTTTGGTTTACAAGACCATAGTTTTATATTTTAAACTACTATAACATTTATGATTATAAATAATGGATTGTTATTAGGAGGATATATATATATATGTGGGTTAATTATTTTAATATTTCAATGAAAACATGTTTTAAATATATTATTAGGATTTGAGGTGTTGACATTGAGGGTGGTATTTATATTAATATTTTCTTGAGGTTATATTAGATTAAGAATATATATAGTTATTTTATTGATTGTTTTTGGGGTTTGTGAAGCTTCTTTAGGTTTATCTTTATTAGTTAGATTTATTCGTCTTCATGGAAATGATTACGTTGGTAATATAAGTGTAATAAAATTATAGGTGTAATATTTAGATTATTAAGTATATTATTTATTGGATATTGGAGTTGAGAATTACGTTTTTGGTTTATATTAGTTTTTAGATTTTTAGTATTTAAATATTTAATAGTGGATAGTTGAGGAGTATATATATATTATTTTTATGTAGATAGGTTATCAGGTGTATTGGTATTATTAAGATTATGGACAAGAAGATTAATATTATTGTCTAGGTATAATTCTATTAAAATTAATAATAATAAAGTTTATATTTTTTCTTTATGTGTTTTATTATTGTGTTTAGTAGTTATATTATTTTTTTTAATAGATAATATACTAATATTTTATTTGTTTTTTGAATTATCTTTAATTCCAACATTATTTTTAATTTTGGGGTGAGGGTATCAACCGGAGCGTTTACAAGCTGGTATATATATAATAATATATACGGTGATGGCTTCTTTACCGTTGTTATTATGTATTTTATTAATAAGATATTATAAGGGGACTGTTAATATAAATATATATATATATATATGAATTTTGAATTTAGATGTTTATTGATTTGTAGGATTTTTATTTGCTTTTTTGGTAAAGTTACCTTTATATTATTTTCATTTATGATTACCAAAAGCTCATGTTGAGGCTCCTATTTCAGGTTCAATAATTTTAGCTAGAGTGTTATTAAAATTAGGGGGGTATGGTATTATACGATTTTTATATTTGTTTAATTTTATAGGAGGATTTCATATTAAAATTTTAATAGTTTTATGTGTATGAGGTGGTATTATAACATCTATTATTTGTGTTGGTCAAAGAGACATTAAGAGATTAATTGCTTATTCATCAGTTGGTCATATAGGAGTTATATTAGGAGGAATGATAAGGGGGTTTATTTTAGGTTGAGAAGGTGCTTTATTAATAATAATTTGTCATGGAATATGTTCATCTGGATTATTTTGTTTAGGGAATTTAATTTATGAGAAAGTAAATAGTCGAAGTTTATTTTTATATGGGGGAATAATTAATTATAATCCTATAATAAGTTTATTTATGTTTTTATTATGTATTTGTAATATAGGAGCTCCTCCTTTTGTAGGCTTAGTATCTGAAGTTATATTATATATATCTTTATATATATATAGATTTTTTTTTCTATTATTTATTATTATTATAGTATTTTTAGGTGGATTATATAATTTATTAATATATGTAATGGTTCAACATGGGGAAATAATAAGTTTTATAAAAGTAATGAAAATTAATAAGAATAATGAAAATTTACTTTTATTATTACACATTATTCCTTTACTAGGGTTTATTTTAAATGTTGGTTATATTAGAAAAATATTTTTTTAAATGAAATTAGTTTATTTAAAATACTAGGTTGTGGGCTTAGAGAAAAATATTATTTTATTTCATTATGAAGAAATTTTCTATTGAGTATTTTTTTAGAATAATATTGATATTATTTTCTTTTTTTTGAATAATAATATTTATATATTTAGTGGTTAATAATTGTTGTTATATTATTTCTTGGGAAATTTTTAGGGTAATAAGATTATTTGTAGAGTTAGATATTTTATTTGATTGAGTGAGATGTAGGTTTAGGAGATTAGTTTGTTTAATTTCAAGTTCAGTTTGTATTTTTAGATTAAGATATATATATGGTGATATTAATAGAAAACGATTTATAATTGTTTTAATATTGTTTGTATTATCTATAAATTTTTTAATTTTTATTCCTAGATTTATTAGATTGTTATTAGGTTGAGATGGATTGGGTTTAGTATCATTTTGTTTAGTGATTTATTATCAAAATAATAAATCATTGAGGGCAGGAATGTTGACTGTATTAATAAATCGAGTTGGGGATTGTTTTATTTTAGGAGGAATTAGAATAATAGTTTTATTGGGACATTGAAATTATTTGTGTATTTGGTATTTTTTTTTTTTTGATATCTGTATAATTTTTATTGTAATTGCCGGTATAACTAAAAGAGCTCAAATTCCTTTTAGAAGATGATTACCTGCTGCTATAGCGGCACCTACTCCAGTATCTGCGTTAGTTCATTCTTCTACTTTAGTAACGGCTGGGGTTTTTTTATTAATTCGGTTTTATAATCATTTATTAAATATTAGTGGGTTTTGTGAATTTATTATATTTATTTCTATTATAACTACATTTATATCTGGTATTTGTGCTATTTTTGAATATGATATAAAAAAAATTATTGCTTTATCAACATTAAGACAATTGGGAGTAATAATAATATCTTTAGGTTTAAAGATACCTATATTAAGATTATTTCATTTATATACGCATGCAATGTTTAAAGCATTATTATTTATATGTGGTGGAAATATTATTCATTGTTATATAGGTATACAAGATATTCGTGATATTAAAGGTGTTTGTTATAATTTACCTTTTACTAGTTTAATTATAAATATTTCTAATATAGCTTTATGTGGGTTGCCTTTTTTAGCTGGATTTTATTCTAAAGATTTAATTATTGAGAGATTGTTAAGAAGAAATATAAATATAGTGTTGGGTATGTTGGGATTATTAGGTGTATGTTTGACAATATTATATTCTATACGTTTATCTATATTTATATTATGGAGAGATGTAGTTAGAATTAATTATGAAGATATAAATGATGATGATAATAATATTATTATATCTATATTAATTTTATCTTTGGGAGCTATATTTGGTGGATTATATTATCAAAATATAACTATTTATTTTAATGAAATTATTATTTTACCTTTTATATATAAAAGGTTAGTTTTATTGTTATTATTTTTTTCTATAATTATTTCGTTAAGAATAAATAAAATTTATAAAAAAGTTGAATTAAATATAGTTTATTGATTTAATAGAAAAATATGATTTTTATCTTTTTTAAGGGGATATCCTTTTTTATATTTTATAATAAATATTAGTAATATAAATTTAAAATCTGTTGATATAGGATGATTTGAATTGGTAAGTGGTCAAGGGATTTTTTTAATATTAAAAAATTTTATAATTATTATGGAACGATGAATAATAGTTTTTTTTAATATTTACTTAATAATTGTTTTTTTGTTTATAATATTATTTTATTTAGATAGCTTAATTTATAGAGCATAACGTTGAAGGTGTTAAGGTGATATTTTTATCTTTAGATATAATGTAAATATTTAAATTATTTACATTTTATCTATTGATGGTTATCTGAATATAAAGTAATTAAAAGAGAAAAAATATAACCTTGAATAATGGCAATACCAATTTCGAAGATAAAATATCCTGTTTGAATTAATATAGTAATTATGATAATAGATGATGAAAATATAGTAATATTAAGAATAGATGATGCTAAAAGGTCTCCGATTAAAGTTAAAATAATATGACCTGCTCTAATATTAGCAGCAATTCGGATGGCTAAAGTTACAGGTTGAACTACAATTCTTAAGAATTCGATAAGAGGGAGAAAAGGAATTAAAAATGATGGGGTACCAGAAGGTAAAAGGGAGGCTAGAGATGAGTATGGATTATTTTTATAAGATGATAATATTAATCTTAATCATAAAGGTAGCGATAAAGAAAACGATATAACTAAATGTCTTGTTGTTCTAAATACATAAGGGATTAATCCCAATAGATTAAAATTAATGATTAGTAAAAATAATGATGATACGATTAAGGAGAATCCTCCTATTTTTATTCTAAAAGATCGTGTAATTTGGATATTAATAATTTGATTAGGAATTATAATTAATGAGTATCTTTTTGAAGGATAAATTCAGAGAGATGAGTTAATAAAAAAAAGGGATCAAATTGATAAAATTCAAGTTAGGGAATGAAGATATATGGTTGTTGAGTTATGATCATCAAATGAAGAAAAAATATCTACTATCATTATATTATCAGTTATATTTATTTTTTTTTTTTTTTTTTGAATTGTTATTTGAGGAATAAATGTTATTATTATTTCATCATATAATAGATGAGTTTAAAAATATAATTATTCAGAATATAGAAAATAAAAAGATTCAATTTAATGGTGATAATTGAGGCATGAAAAAAGTACTAAGATTAATAGTAAGTAATTTAAATTTGACAAATTTATGTTATTATTTTAACTAACTTTTTATTTGATTAATTAATTATATTATATAGTCAATTATTAAATGTATTTATATTTACAATTTCGAGGGTAATTGGTATAAAAGAATGATTTGCTCCACAAATTTCTGAGCATTGACCATAGAAAATTCCAGGACGACTTGAATATAGATTTACTTGATTAAGTCGTCCTGGAATTGCGTCTACTTTTAGGCCTAGAGATGGAATAGTTCATGAGTGAATAACATCTGATGAAGAGATAATTATTCGTGCATTTGTTTTTATAGGTATAATAAGGTGATGGTCGGTTTCTAGAAGTCGAAATGTTCCTATATTAAGTTCTTCAGAGGGTGTTATATATGAATCAAATTCAATGTTTATAAAATCTGAATATTCATATCTTCAATATCATTGGTGTCCTAATACTTTAATTGTTAATAAAGGATTAATTGATTCATCTAATAAATATAATAATTTTAATGAAGGAAGGGCTAAAAATAGTAAAATGATTCTTGGGATAATTGTTCAGATAGTTTCGATTTTTTGTCTTTCGGAGATTATTAAACAGGAGAATTTGTTTGTTATTAATAGGATTGTAATATATATAACTAATGTAAGAATAACGGTGAGAATAAATATAGCGTGATCATGGAAAAAAATTAACTGTTCTATTAAAGGAGAGTTTGCATCTTGAAATCCTAATTGTCCTCATTGGGTCATAAATAATATTAAATAAATAATGCACCTGTTTCTTCTAGATTATGAAAATCAACAGGAAGACGGTTATTTCATTCTAGAGATGTATTTATATGATTAGATCAGATGATGGTTCGTTGGGAGATTATTCTTTCTCATACAATGAATATAAAAAATACTACTGAAGTTAAAGATAATATAGATCCTATTGATGATAATATATTTCATTTTGTGTAAGAGTCAGGATAATCAGAATATCGACGAGGCATTCCTGCTAATCCTAAAAAATGTTGAGGAAAAAAAGTGATATTTACACCTACAAATATTATATAGAAGTGGGATTTTGTATATTGATAATTTAGTGATAGTCCTGTAATTAGAGGGTATCAATGATTAAATCCAGCAAATAAGGCAAATACTGCTCCTATTGATAGAACATAATGAAAATGAGCTACTACATAATAAGTATCATGTAATATAATATCTAATGATGAGTTTGATAATACAATTCCAGTTAATCCTCCTATAGTAAACAGGAAAATAAATCCTAATGATCATAGTATAGGGGGAGTATATTTAATAGGAGATCCATAGATTGTAGCTAATCATCTAAATACTTTAATTCCAGTGGGAATAGCAATAATTATTGTTGCTGCGGTGAAATATGCACGGGTATCTACATCTATTCCTACTGTAAATATATGATGAGCTCATACGATGAAACCAAGAAGACCAATAGATAATATTGCGTAAATTATTCCTAATCTTCCGAAAGTTTCTTTTTTTATAGAATAGTGTGATACAATGTGAGAGATGATACCAAAACCAGGTAAAATTAAAATATAAACTTCTGGGTGGCCAAAAAATCAAAATAAATGTTGATATAGAATTGGGTCTCCTCCTCCTCTTGGATCAAAAAAAGTGGTGTTAAAATTACGATCGGTTAATAATATTGTAATTGCTCCAGCTAAAACTGGGAGTGATAATAGTAGTAAAATTGCAGTAATTAGGACAGATCATACAAATAATGGTAGACGTTCTATTTGTATTCCTTCTCATCGTATATTAATAATTGTTGTAATGAAGTTAATGGCTCCTAGAATAGATGAAATTCCAGCTAGATGTAAAGAGAAAATTGCTAGGTCAACAGAGGGTCCTATGTGGGCTAAATTACTTGATAGGGGAGGATAAACTGTTCATCCGGTTCCTACTCCACTTTCTACAGCGGCAGATGTGAGAAGTAAAGTGAGGGAAGGGGGGAGAAGTCAGAATCTTATATTATTTATTCGTGGGAATGCTATATCTGGAGCTCCTAATATTAAGGGGACTAATCAATTTCCGAATCCACCAATTATAACTGGTATAACTAAAAAGAAAATTATTACGAATGCATGGGCTGTAACGATTACATTATATAATTGGTCATCATTTAATAATGATCCAGGTTGTCCAAGTTCTGTTCGGATTATTAATCTTAAAGATGTTCCTAGTAATCCTGATCAAATTCCAAAGATAAAATATAAAGTTCCAATATCTTTATGGTTTGTTGAAAATATTCATCGCAT